TATGTATAATTGGGAAAAAATTGGCGTTTATATACTTACCTCCCCCTGGAGTGCTAATTTGAGTATTGGAAATGTGATAAATTTAAAATAATATCTAGGGAAAAGTGTGTTAAAAATGGTGATAACTATATAAGGGGGAAAATTAATGGAGGGGGGGGAAATAAAGATCTTAGGGTTGACTCATGAAATAATGACTATGTCCTGTGACCATTGACTGCAATGCCCTGCGCCTATCATTATGGGGATGCTCAAGATGCAGTTAAGTCCAGCTACAATTTATGCTCTGGGACGGGGCCTCAGACGGCCATTGCTGAGTCCAAGCATCCCCCCAAAAATTAAAAATACCAAATGTATGACACCACAGTTATGTGTGAGCATGGGCTGATTAGTCATTAGTCCATCGAGATGTCTTATATTGCAAGGAGTGGGCGATTTTAGGTGAGATGGCCCTGAAAAAAGAACCAGATGTCTGATAAAGTTCATTAAATAGCTACCCCCACGATTTATGGGCCCGGAGCGAGAAGAGGGATCCCTGCCCAGCGGGTTGCTGGTTTCACGCGGCATGGTGATTAAGCTCGTGATCTAGGGGACGGGATATGCATGTTGACAAGGATTGATTTGACTTAATGTGCTATGTACGATGAACAACATCATGTACTATGTACTATAAATAATAGAAAATACATGCTTATAAGCATGGGGCATATAATATAATGTACTATTATACATAATATGTCCTAATACATTAATTTTATGTACTATTATACGTGTAGGTCCTAACACATCAACTCTATGTACTACTGTACATAGTATTTCCTAGTACGTTAATTTTATGTGCTATAAGCACACAAGGCTACATTCATGCGTTCTGTTGTCTAGTTAGTGGGATGTAAAATATAAATTGGATGTTGAGTAGAAAGCTGTATTAAAATATTAAAATTTTTAGAAATTTAATACTGATAAGGTTCTTGATTTTTATGAAACTATATTAATAAGCATCAGGGAATAGTTTAAATAGAACTTCAGCTTTGGGTGTTGATAGTGGGGCTATGGCTTCTTCCTTGAGTCTTAGGGAGGTTGGTTGCTCTCCTTTTCTGGTTTACAAGACCAGTGTATTGAGTATACTACAAAGACTTACCTTCATTTTAGGAGATTGTTTTCGATTGTGCTGGTGATTGGTATAAGGACCAGGATAATGAAAAAATATAGGATAGATGCTAGTTGTCCAATAATGATAAAGGGATATTCAACTGGTTGTCCTCCGATTCATGTGAGTGTTAGTAGATCTGCTACTAAGATTCAGAATAGGCATTGGCTGAATGGTCGGAATATCATGCTGCGTTGTTTGGATGTGTGGAGAAGGGGCATGAGAATTAAGATTAGAATAGATGAGATTAGGGCTAAGACTCCTCCTAGTTTGTTGGGAATTGATCGTAGGATTGCGTATGCAAATAGAAAATATCATTCAGGTTTGATATGAGGGGGTGTGTTGAGTGGATTTGCTGGGGTGTAGTTGTCTGGGTCTCCAAGCAGGTCTGGTGCGAATAATACTAGTAATATTAAGAAGAGTACTATAAGTAAGATGCCTAGGATATCTTTAATGGTATAGTAAGGATGGAAGGGGATTTTATCTGCGTCTGATGGGACTCCTGTTGGATTATTGGATCCTGTTTCGTGAAGGAAGAGTAAGTGTACTATAGCGAGTGCTGCGATAATAAATGGGAGAATAAAGTGGAAAGCGAAAAATCGGGTTAGGGTTGCTTTATCTACTGAAAAGCCTCCTCAGATTCATTCGACTAGGTTTGTACCAATATATGGAATTGCTGAGAGAAGGTTGGTAATGACTGTTGCTCCTCAGAATGATATTTGTCCTCATGGTAGGACATATCCTACGAACGCTGTGGCTATAACTGTAAACAGGAGGACTACTCCGATGTTTCATGTTTCTAAAAAAGTATAAGATCCGTAGTACAGGCCTCGTCCTACATGTATAAATAGACAGATGAAGAATATTGATGCCCCGTTTGCGTGTATATATCGAATGATTCAGCCATAATTAACATCTCGACAGATATGTGTGACAGAGGAAAATGCTGTTATTGTATCGGATGTATAATGTATTGCTAGGAATAGGCCTGTGAGGATTTGTAGGATTAGACAAATTCCTAGTAAGGAGCCGAAATTTCATCAGGATGAAATGTTTGATGGGGCTGGGAGGTCAATGAATGCGTTATTTACAATCTTTATTAATGGGTGGGTTTTTCGGATATTGGTCATTAGTGTTCTTGTAGTTGAATGACAACGATGGTTTTTCATATCATTAGTCATGGTTAGATTCCATGTGAGAATAATGATAACATACATTGTATTTATCTTAAGTATCATTTTTGTGCTTGGTTTTGTAGGATTTTCTTCGAAACCTTCGCCTATTTATGGGGGGTTGGGGTTAATTGTGAGTGGTGGAGTTGGTTGTGGTATTGTGTTAAATTTTGGTGGATCTTTTCTGGGTTTAATGGTGTTCTTAATTTATTTAGGAGGGATGATAGTGGTTTTTGGTTATACAACGGCAATAGCTACGGAGCAATACCCTGAGATCTGGGTGTCTAATAAGACTGTGTTAGGGGCATTTGTTACTGGTCTGTTGATGGAAGTTATGATGGTTTATTATGTGTTAAAGGATGAGGAGGTGGAGATTGTGTTTCAGTTTAATGGGTTAGGAGATTGGGTTATTTATGATACGGGAGATTCTGGATTTTTTAGTGAGGAGGCTATAGGAATTGCGGCTCTTTACAGTTATGGTACTTGATTGGTTATTGTAACTGGGTGGTCTTTACTAATTGGTGTGGTAGTTATTATGGAGATTACTCGTGGAAATTAAATAGGATTATACTAACGGTGATTGTGACTAGGAAAGAGAGGAAGTACAGTTTGATTAAGCCTTTTTGGTTTGTAACCATGATTGATATTTTTGTTTGGATAAGTGAAGTTGTTTTGGGTAAAATATTTTCGAGTCAGATTAAGTCTAGGAGAGAGGATGCTGATTTTTGACTTATTGTTAGATTTATGTAAGGGGCCAGGCGGTGTATGATTGTGGGAAAATATCCTAGTATATTGGAGAATTTGAAGATATTTGTTGGGTAGTTGAATTTTAGGTTTTGGGTTATGTTACTGATTTCTAGTGCTAAAATAAAGCCTAGGATTGTTACTGTTAGGGCTATTATTTTTAAGTAATAAGGTATTGTTAGTTGAGGGATTGTTGTTGGGGGAATGTTGTTGGAAATGATAAATCCTGCGAAAAGGCTTCCAATTATTAGGCGTTTAATGGAATTTATCAGGAAGGGGTTGTTTTCATTAATAGTAATTAAGGTTGGGAATCGGGGCTGTCCTAAGAGTGCAAAGAAAATAATGCGGGTGCTGTAGATGGCTGTGAAGGAGGTGGCAATTAGTGTTATTAAAAGGGCTCAGGCGTTGGTGTACGACGTGTTAGCGGCTTCAATGATTAGGTCTTTGGAATAAAATCCAGTAAGGAAGGGTATTCCTGTTAGTGCGAGGCTGCCAATGATTAGGGCTGTTGTGGTAAATGGTATGGCTTTAAATAGGCCCCCTATTTTTCGAATGTCTTGTTCGTCATTTAGGCTGTGGATAATAGAGCCAGAGCATATAAATAACATGGCTTTAAAAAAGGCGTGTGTGCAGATATGGAGAAATGCTAAATAGGGTTGGTTAATACCAATTGTTACTATTATGAGGCCTAGTTGGCTGGATGTGGAAAAAGCGATAATTTTTTTGATATCATTCTGGGTGAGAGCACATATTGCTGTAAATAGGGTAGTAATAGCCCCTAGGCATAGTAGGATGGATTGTGCGAATTTGTTGTTTTCTGTCAGTGGGTGGAAACGGATTAGCAGGAAAATACCTGCTACTACTATTGTACTTGAATGGAGTAATGCTGAGACGGGAGTGGGGCCTTCTATAGCAGAGGGCAGTCATGGATGAAGACCAAATTGGGCAGATTTTCCAGTTGCGGCTAGTGCAAGACCCATTAAGGGTATGTTAGAGTCGTTTGGGCTAAGTATGAAGATTTGTTGGAAGTCTCAGGCGTTAAGATTTGTAAGGAATCATGCTATTGCTAGGATAAAGCCGATATCACCAATACGATTATATAAAATTGCTTGTAGAGCTGCTGTATTTGCGTCTGTTCGTCCATATCATCATCCAATAAGTAAAAATGATATAATTCCTACACCTTCTCATCCAATAAATAATTGAAATAGATTATTTGCTGTGACGAGGATAAGTATAGTAATGAGAAATAGGAGGAGGTATTTGAAGAATTGATTGATGTTGGGGTCTGAGTGTATATACCACATTGAAAATTCTATAATGGATCATGTAACAAATAATGCTACTGGTACAAATATTATTGAGAAATAATCTATTTTGAAGCTAAGTGATAGTTTGATGGTTTGAATAGTTAGTCAGTGTCAGTTTGAGATAATTATTTCTTGGCCAGTATGAATAAATATTATTGTGGGAATTATACTGGTGATAAAAGCATATGAGATAGTTGTTTTTACGTAGAGTGGGTAATTGGAAGTTTTATAGTTGTCAGAACCTGTAGTTATGATGGGAATAGTTAGTAGTAGTAGGGTAGCTAGTGTAAAGGAGGAGAATAGGTTTATTACTTTTATTTGGAGTTGCACCAATTTTTTGGTTCCTAAGACCAACGGATTTCTGTCATCCTCTAAAAGTTCGAAAAAGCCGTGTTATTATGCACGGGAGCATAGAGTTAGCAGTTCTTGCGTACTTTTTCGGTAAATAAGGAGATATAAGCTTCTATTATTAGATTCACAATCTAATGTTTTTTTTAAACTATATTTACAGTACAAAGGTCCTAGAATAATTTTTGGGTTTAGTGATAGTAATAATAGTGGTAGTATGTGTAATGATATGAGGGCATTTTCTCGTGTAAAGGAGGGCGAGATATTGTTGATGTGGTGGGTGTATTTGCCTCGTTGTGTTGTGATTAGTATATAAAGGGAGTATAGGGCAGTAATTACTATGTTTAGCCCTATTAAAATAATTGTGATATTTGATCATGAGAAAGAGGATATTACTACAAATAGTTCTCCAATTAGGTTAATTGTTGGAGGGAGGGCTAAGTTAGTTAGGCTTGCTAAAAGTCATCAGGTGGCTATAAGTGGAAGAAAGGTTTGTAGGCCTCGGGCTAAGATTATTGTTCGACTATGAATTCGTTCATAGTTGGAATTTGCTAGGCAGAAGAGTATAGATGAGGTGAGGCCGTGAGCGATTATTAAGGCTGTGGCTCCCATATAGCTTCAAGGTGTCTGAATGAGGATGGCTACAATGACAAGTGCCATATGACTAACGGAGGAATAAGCAATTAATGATTTAAGGTCTGTCTGGCGGAGGCAGATTGAGCTGGTCATAATTATGCCTCATAGGGACAGTATAATAAAGGGATATGCTATAAATTCGGTAAGTGGATTTAAAAATGTTGTAATCCGTAGTATGCCATATCCTCCTAATTTTAGTAGAATTGCTGCAAGGACCATGGAGCCTGCAATGGGGGCTTCTACATGAGCTTTGGGTAATCAAAGGTGGAGGCCGTATAGTGGTATTTTTACTATGAAGGCTATTATGCATGCTAGTCATATGAAAACGTTTGATCAGGAGTTGGATAGGGGTTGTACTCAGTATTGGAGTACTAGAAAGTTTAGAGACCCGGTAATGTTTTGGAGATAGACTAATGCGACTAGTAGTGGGAGAGAACCTGCTAGTGTATAAAACAGGAAGTAGAGACCAGCGTTTAGGCGTTCTGTCTGGTTTCCCCATCGGGTAATAATAATGAGTGTTGGGATTAGTGTTGCTTCAAATAGAATGTAGAAAAAGATTAGTTCTATAGCAGTGAAAGTCATGATTAAGAATAGTTGAAGTAGAATTAATATGGTAATGTATAGTTTTTTTCGGGTAAGATTTTCTTTTGATAAGTGGTGTTGGCTGGCTATTAATATTAGGGGAAGGAGTCATATGGTTAAAATTAGTAGTGGTGTTGATAGAGAGTCGGAAAAGAATATTAACGAGAAGTTGAGGCTGTTGTCACTGAATTGATTTATAAGGAGAAGGCTTGTTAGGCTAATTAATAGGCTATGGGTTGTAGAATTAATTCAAATTATATTGCCTTTTGATAATCAGGTCAGAGGTATCAGTATTATTGTAGGAACAATATATTTTAGCATTGAAGTAGGTTAAGATTTTGAACATAGTCAGTGCCATATGTATTTGATACTTTAACTAGTAGTGATAATCCTAGTGCTGCTTCGCAGGCTGCAAAGACTAGTAAAATAATGGGTATTATGCTTGCCAGGGTAAAATGTGAATTTAGAATTGTCAGGGAGGCTAGTACGAAGAGAGATAATATTATCCCTTCTAAGCATAAGAGAGAGGACATAAGGTGGGATCGATACATTAATAGTCCTGCTAGGGCTACTATGAACGCTGTTATAATATTTATATACACTAGGGACATTTGGTAATTATGAATTTAATCATAATCTAATGAGTCGAAATCATTTATTTTTGTTTTAAACTAAATACCATATTCAGTTCATTCTAGTCCCTTTTGGGTTCATTCATAGGCTAGACTTGCGGCTAACAATAAAATTAAGAAGAGGGCCATAGTAAGTATTGTACCTAGGTTATTTGTTTGGGAGGCCCATGGAAGTGGTAATAGGAGTGCAATTTCTAGGTCAAAAAGGAGAAATGTAATGGCTACTAGGAAAAATTTTATGGAGAAGGGCAAGCGGGCTGATCCTATGGGGTCAAATCCACATTCGTATGGACTTGTTTTTTCTGAGTATACGTTTAGTTGAGGAAGTCAGAATGCGATAATAACGAGTAGTGAGGCTAGTGTAAAGTTGGTTAAAAGAGCTAATATTAGGTTTATTATTCTTTTTCGGGTTATACCGAAACTAGCTGATTGGAAGTCAGCTGTACTAGTTAATACTAAAAGAATATGAACCTCATCAATAGATAGATACATAGAGGAATAATCATACTACGTCTACGAAGTGTCAGTATCAGGCAGCGGCTTCGAATCCAAAATGGTGGCTGGAAGTAAAGTGAAATTTTAATTGGCGAAAAAAGCAGACAATTAAGAAGGTAGATCCAATAATGACATGTAACCCATGGAAGCCTGTAGCTACAAAGAAGGTTGAGCCATAAATTCCGTCTGAAATAGTAAAGGGTGCTTCATAGTATTCTGAGGCTTGTAGAAGTGTAAAATAGACGCCTAGTGCAATAGTAATGAATAAGGCTTGTAGTATGTGGTTGCGGTTCCCTTCTATAAGGCTATGATGGGCTCAGGTAATAGAGACTCCTGAGGCTAGTAAGACAGAGGTATTGAGTAGTGGGACTTCTAGGGGATTTAGTGGGTGAATGCCTGTTGGGGGTCAGCACCCGCCTAACTCGGGTGTTGGGGCAAGGCTTGAGTGGTAAAATGCTCAGAAAAATCCGGTGAAAAATAAGACTTCGGAAATAATGAAGAGGATTATTCCGTAGCGGAGGCCCTTTTGGACAGTTGGGGTATGGTGTCCTTGGAAAGTACTTTCTCGAATAATGTCTCGCCATCATTGGTATATTGTAAGTATGTTTGTTGTTAGGCCAAGTGTTAATAGAATTATTGAGTTGAAGTGAAATCATATGATTAAGCCGGAAGTTATTAATAGGGCTGATAGGGCTCCTGTAAGAGGTCAGGGACTTGGGTTAACTATGTGATAAGCGTGGGTTTGGTGTGTCATTATGTGTTATCATGCAAGTAAAGGCTAACTAGAAGGGTAAATACGTAGGCTTGAATTATAGCTACTGCAAACTCAAGGATTGTGAGTAGGACTAGAATAATAAATGTAATAAGAGCTATTGTAGTACTGATACTTATTAGTGCAAGTGCAGCCCCTCCAATTAGGTGAATTAGTAGGTGTCCTGCAGTAATATTAGCTGTTAGTCGTACGGCTAAGGCGATTGGTTGAATAAAAAGACTAATAGTTTCGATGATAACTAGTATGGGAATTAATGGGGTTGGAGTTCCTTGTGGAAGAAAGTGAGCAAGTGATGCTTTAGTTTTATTGCGGAAACCTGTAATCACGGCTCCTGCTCATAGGGGAATGGCTATGCCTAGGTTTATTGATAACTGTGTGGTTGGTGTAAATGAGTGGGGTAATAAGCCCAGAAGATTTGTGGATCCAATAAATAAGATTAGAGACATGAGTATTAGTGTTCATGTTTGTCCTTTGGCATTGTGAATTCCTATTATTTGTTTCGATACAAGTTGAAGTATTCATTGTTGGAGGGAAATAAGGCGATTATTTACTAGACGATTTGATGTTGGAAATAATAGGCTAGGAAACATAACGATAAGGGTAGCTAGTGGAAGGCCTAGGATTATTGGGGCAATAAAAGAGGCAAATAAATTTTCGTTCATTTTGTTTCTCAAGGGATATTTTGTTTTTGTGTTTTGGTTGATATTAGTTCTGGATTAAAATGAAAATTGTGTTTTGAAATTTTTAATTGAAAAATAATGAAGAGAGCCAGAAACATTGATATAATTATTATAAGTCATGCGGATGTGTCCAGTTGTGGCATTTCATTAAGGAGAGCATTGTACTCTCGATCTCTAGCTTAAAAGGCTAGCGCTATTTTAGCTTCTTAATGATTTTATAGTATTGATGCAGATCATTTTTCGAAGTGATTTAATGGAACTAGTTCAAGAACAATAGGTATGAAGCTGTGATTTGATCCGCAGATTTCAGAGCATTGTCCGTAATATAGGCCTGGTCGAGTCGATATAAGAGTTGTTTGGTTCAGGCGGCCTGGGATTGCGTCCGTTTTTAGTCCTAGAGAGGGTACGGCTCAAGAGTGCAGTACGTCTTCAGAGGAGACTAACATTCGGATTGTTATTTCTATTGGTAGGACAACTCGATTATCTACCTCTAGTAGTCGTAGTTCTCCTGGTTTTAGTTCTGATGTTGGAATTATATAGGAGTCGAAGCTTAAGTCTTCATAATCTGTATACTCGTAGCTTCAGTATCATTGATGTCCTATAGTTTTTACTGTAAGAGATGGATTGTTAATTTCGTCTATCATATATAAAATTCGCAAAGATGGGAGAGCAATTAAAATTAGGATAATAGCCGGTAGGATTGTTCAGATCGTCTCTACCTCTTGAGCGTCTATTGTGCTAGTGTGTGTTAATTTTGTCGTTAGCATTAATGAAATGACATAGAGTACTAGTGAGCTGATTAGAAAAACAATTATTAATGTATGATCATGAAAATGTAGTAGTTCTTCTATAATGGGTGATGTTGCATCTTGAAAACCTAGTTGTATGGGATAAGCCATATGAGATGTACGGGGTTTTCACCTGTAACTTAACCTTGACAAAGTTATATAATATTTTACTAACATCTCATTAATTGAGAAAGACATAGTGGTTATGATGTTGGCTTGAAACCAGCTATGGGGGGTTCGATTCCTTCCTTTCTTATTTTAAATTAACGTATGTAGGTTCTTCAAATGTATGATATGGTGGGGGGCATCCATTTAGTCACTCTAAATTTGTTGTTGTTAGTTCTACGGTTGAGACTTCTCGTTTGGACGCAAATGCTTCTCAGATGATAAAAATTATTAATATAACTGCTGTTAGAGAAATAAATGAGCCTATGGATGAAATGGTATTTCATATTGTGTATGCATCTGGGTAATCAGAGTAGCGTCGTGGCATGCCAGACAATCCTAGGAAGTGTTGCGGAAAGAAAGTTATATTTACACCTACAAATATAATTACAAAGTGGATTTTGGCTCATGTATCATTGAGAGTGTACCCTGAAAATAGTGGGAATCAGTGAACAAATCCTCCCATAATAGCAAACACAGCTCCTATTGATAGTACATAGTGGAAGTGTGCAACTACATAATATGTGTCATGAAGGACAATGTCGAGAGAAGAATTAGCAAGAACAATCCCGGTTAAGCCTCCAACTGTAAAAAGGAAAATAAAGCCTAAAGCTCATATTATAGCAGGTGATCATTTAATATTACCTCCGTGGAGTGTTGCTAATCAACTAAAGACTTTTACTCCAGTTGGGATAGCAATAATTATGGTAGCTGATGTGAAATAGGCTCGTGTGTCAACATCTATTCCGACTGTAAATATGTGGTGGGCTCATACGATAAACCCTAGGAACCCAATTGATATTATAGCCCAGACTATTCCTATATACCCAAATGGTTCTTTTTTCCCTGAGTAGTATGTTACGATATGGGAGATTATACCAAAACCGGGTAGAATAAGGATGTATACTTCAGGGTGGCCAAAGAATCAAAACAAGTGTTGATATAGAATAGGATCTCCGCCTCCTGCTGGGTCAAAAAAGGTTGTATTTAAGTTTCGGTCTGTTAATAGTATTGTAATTCCGGCTGCTAGTACAGGGAGTGAGAGAAGTAGTAGTACGGCAGTGACTAGTACGGATCATACGAATAGGGGGGTTTGATATTGTGATATGGCAGGGGGTTTTATATTGATAATTGTTGTAATAAAGTTAATGGCCCCTAAAATTGAGGAGACACCTGCCAAGTGTAAAGAAAAAATAGTTAAGTCTACTGAAGCCCCTGCGTGAGCTAAGTTGCCAGCTAGAGGGGGATATACAGTTCAGCCTGTTCCTGCGCCAGCTTCAACTATAGATGATGCTAAAAGTAGTAAGAAAGAAGGAGGGAGGAGTCAAAAGCTTATATTGTTTATTCGAGGGAATGCTATGTCTGGGGCACCAATTATTAGGGGAACTAGTCAATTACCAAATCCTCCAATTATAATTGGCATAACTATAAAGAAAATTATTACGAATGCATGTGCGGTTACGATAACATTATAAATTTGGTCATCTCCAAGCAGAGTACCAGGTTGGCCCAGTTCGGCACGAATCAGTAGGCTTAAGGCTGTTCCTACTATACCTGCTCAGGCACCAAATAATAGATACAGAGTACCAATATCTTTATGGTTGGTTGAGAATAATCAGCGGTTAATGAACATAGGTAGAATGGCTGAGTGAAGCATTAGACTGTAAATCTAAAGACAGAGGTTTATACTCCTCTTTTTACCAAGTCCTGTGGTGAAATTTCATGTTGAATTGCAAATTCAAAGAAGCAGCTTCAAACTCTGCCGGGGCTTCTCCCGCCTTTTTTTTTTCGCGGCGGGAGAAGTAGATTGAAGCCAGTTGATTAGGGTGTTTAGCTGTTAACTAAAGTTTCGTGGGGGTGGAGCCCACCAATCTAGTGAGGATTTAGCTTAATTAAAGTGGTTGATTTGCATTCAATTGATGTAAGATGTGGTCTTGCAATCCTTAATCAGGAGTTAAGTATATTGTACTTGCTTAGGGCTTTGAAGGCTCTTGGTCTAGGTTAACCTAAACTCCTATTCTAGGATTGATAGGATTGGTGTGAGTGGTAGTAGTATGGTGGATAGAACAACTATTGTAGGTAAGAGGGTTATTTGTTTTGTGGTAGAAAATTGTCATTTTATTTTTATATTATTTGTAGAGGGGAATATTGTTAGTGCAGTGGAATATGTGAGTCGTATGTAAAAGTATAGGTTTAGTAGTGCTGTAATTGCTATGAGGGTGGGTAGAATAAGGCTGTCGTTTTTTGTCAATTCTTGGATAATTATTCATTTTGGTATAAATCCTGATAGTGGGGGAAGTCCTCCTATTGATAGGAGAGTAATGAGGACTAGAACGGTTATTACGGGTATTTTGTTTCAGGTATGTGATAGTGATAGTGTGGTAGTAGTTGAGTTGGCTATAAATAGTGTGAATATGGTGGAAGTTATGATAATATAAATAATTAAATTTAGTAATGTTATTGTGGGATTATATGGTAAGACTGCTGTTATTCAGCCTATGTGGGCAATTGATGAGTATGCCATAATTTTTCGTAGTTGGGTTTGGTTTAGTCCTCCTCAGCCTCCAATTATGATTGATAAAATGGAAATGGTTAGAATTATATTTAAGTTAATAGATGGAAAAATTTGGTAGAGAACGGATATGGGTGCTAATTTTTGTCATGTAAGTAGAATTAGGCCTGATGATAGGGGGATGCCTTGTGTTACTTCTGGGACTCAGAAATGGAATGGGGCTATTCCTAGTTTTATGGTGAGAGCCATTGTTATGAATATAGATGCTACTGGGTTAAATAGTTTTATTACAGTTCATTGGCCTGAAAATATTAGGTTAATAATAACGGCTATTATTAGTAGTATTGAGGCTGTTGATTGGGTTAAGAAATATTTGGTTGCTGCCTCTGTAGCTCGTGGATTATGTTTTTTCATTATGATGGGGATGATGGTGAGCATATTTATTTCAAACCCGATTCAGACAAGTAGTCAATGGGAGCTGATTATAACGATGATAGTGCCTATTATTATTGTTGATAGAATAAGAATAAAGATGATTGGATTTATTAGTACGGGAAGGATATAAACCAACATTTTCGGGGTATGGGCCCGATAGCTTAATTAGCTGACCTTACTATTAGAATTTGGTGTATTTGGGAGCACAAAGAGTTTTGGGTTCTTGGGAGTAGGTTCAATTCCTATAATTCTAGAAATAAGAGGGCTTAAACCTCTATTATTTACTCTATCAAAGTAACTCTTTTGTCAGACATATTTCTTATGTTTGTGGAGGGATGCTTGATATAAAAATGGGTAGTGATACATGTCATATGCATAGGGCTAATGTTAAGGGTAAAAAATTTTTTCATAGTAGATGTATTAGTTGGTCGTAGCGGAATCGAGGATAGGATGCTCGGATTCATAAGAAGGAAATTGTTAGTAGTAGAGATTTTATGATGAAGTTAATTGTGTAGAGTTCTGGTAAAACTGGGTTGTGAAATGCTCCTAAGAATAAGATTGTTGTGAAAATATTTATTATGATAATATTCGCATATTCTGCTATGAAAAATAGGGCAAATGGTCCTGCTGCATATTCTACGTTGAAGCCGGAAACTAGTTCTGATTCGCCTTCGGTGAGATCAAATGGGGCTCGGTTTGTTTCTGCTAGTGTTGAGACGAATCACATTATTGCTAGGGGTCATGCTGGAAAAATAAGTCATACTTGTTCTTGTGTAATGATTAAGGTGGAGAGTGTAAAGGATCCATTTATTAGGAGAACAGATAGTAGAATAATTGCTAATGTTACTTCATATGAAATTGTTTGTGCTACTGCCCGCAGGGCTCCGATTAGTGCGTATTTAGAATTGGAGGCTCAGCCCGATCAGAGAATAGAATATACGGCTAGGCTTGACATTGCTAGTATAAATAGAACCCCTAGATTTATGTTAATGAGAGGATATGGCATGGGTAAGGGGATTCATATGGTTAGGGCTAGACTTAGGGCTAGGATAGGGGCTAAGATGAATATTGAAATTGAGGATGTGGCGGGTCGTAGTGGTTCTTTAATAAAAAGTTTGATGGCATCTGCAATAGGTTGGAGTAGGCCATAGGGACCTACAACGTTTGGACCTTTTCGAAATTGTATATATCCTAGGACCTTGCGTTCAACTAGTGTGAGGAATGCCACGGCTAAAAGAATGGGAATAATTAGTATTAGAATATTGATTATAAACATTTTGTTAAGGAGAGGATTTGAATCTCTGATTATAAAGTTTTAAGTTTTACGCAATTACCGGGCTCTGCCACCTTAACAAAGCCCTTCTCTAGGGCAAGGTTTGTTTGTGAGGTTAATTAAGATGATATCATTAACTAATTTAAGGCGCTTATTTGAAGTTGGCCTTATTTCTCTGGTCCTTTCGTACTGGGAGAAATACATAATAGATAGAAACCGACCTGGATTACTCCGGTCTGAACTCAGATCACGTAGGACTTTAATCGTTGAACAAACGAACCTTTGATAGCGGTTGCACCATCGGGATGTCCTGATCCAACATCGAGGTCGTAAACCCTATTGTCGATATGGACTCTTGAATAGGATTGCGCTGTTATCCCTAGGGTAACTTGTTCCGTTGATCAATTTTTTGGATCAATAAACGATTGTGTGATTCGACTTGTAGGTCTAGTCTTTAAAATCGCTCGGAGGATTTCTTGTTCTCCGAGGTCACCCCAACCAAAGCTGTTAGCCCATAAAGAGTGTTGTTGTTTCCTTAGTAATGAAATATGTTTCTTTGGGCTAAGTAGTTAAAGCTCCATAGGGTCTTCTCGTCTTATTAATATATTCCCGCCTCTTCACGGGAAGGTCAATTTCACTGATTGGAAGTAAGAGACAGTAAAACCCTCGTGTGGCCATTCATACAAGTCCCTATTTAGAGAACAAGTGATTATGCTACCTTTGCACGGTCAGGATACCGCGGCCGTTTAACGGTCGTCACTGGGCAGGCAGTGCCTCCAATACTAGTTATGCTGGAGGTGATGTTTTTGGTAAACAGGCGGGGTTTAGTGTTTGCCGAGTTCCTTTTACTTCTTTTAATCTTTCCTTGAGTGCATTCCTGTGTCGGATTAACAGTATGGTTAATAAGTTATTTATAGTTAGGTTACTCTTATTTTGCTGTTAATAGTCAGGGTATTATCAGATACTGACTTAAACTTATGCGGGGAGAAGTTATTTCTTGTTACTCATATTAACATTATTGCTTCTATTCTTAATAGATTAGTCCAGTATTAGACTAGGAGTTGACTGTTTATTATTGGAATTAATATTATTTTATTGTTGAGCTTTAACGCTTTCTTAATTGGTGGCTGCTTTTAGGCCTACTATGGTTTAATATTAAAATTTACTCTCTAGTTAAGGTTGTATCCATTTCTAAAAGGCTGTACCTTTTTAGACTAACTTTTAAAAATACATTGTAATTTGTTCATATTTTTGGTATTTTTAAAGCTGAACTAATATTCATTTTCTGGACAACCAGCTATCACCAGGCTCGTTGGGCGTTTCACCTCTACTTACAAATCTTCTCACTATTTTGCTACATAGATGAGTTGGTTCTCGATAAATTGTTCATAAGTAGCTCGTCTGGTTTCGGGGTACTTAGCTGAAATTCATTTTGTTAAGTTTTTACTAGTTAATTCATTATGCAAAAGGTACAAGGGGTAATCTTTGCTTTTTTGTACTTTAATTTTTTTCTTTCATCATTCCCTTACGGTACTTTCTCTATAGCGCCGTATTAAAATTTCTATCTCCTATACTTTTTGTTGTTGAATAAATGTTTTATTTTATATTACATTGATAATTTAGTGTAAATGGGCTTGCGGGCTAGGATTGGTTCAAGATATTCGTGTTATGTGAAATCTTCTAGGTGTAAACTAGGTGCTTTATTTAAGCTATATCTTGATTTATCCAAGCACACTTTCCAGTATGCTTACCTTGTTACGACTTGTCTCCTCTCATATGATTAATACGCGTAAATAAATTTGAGTGTATTGTGCTTACTTGAGGAGGGTGACGGGCGGTGTGTGCGTGCTTCATGGCCTAATTCAACTAAGCACTCTATTCTTAGTTTACTGCTAAATCCTCCTTTGGTTATTAATTTCATAATAACTTTCGTGTTGGATTTTCTTAGATTAGAAAATGTAGCCCATTTCTTTCCGTTCCATAGGTTACACCTTGACCTAACGTTTTTATGTATTATGATTGTGCTTACTTTTGTACCTTTTTAGGGTTTGCTGAAGATGGCGGTATATAGACTGTATTAGCAAGGAATGGTGAGGTTTATCGGGGTTTATCGATTATAGAACAGGCTCCTCTAGAAGGGTATAAAGCACCGCCAAGTCCTTTGAGTTTTAAGCTATTGCCGGTAGTACTCTGGCGAATAGTTTTGTTTACACAACTATTTGTGTTTAAGGCTAGGCATAGTGGGGTATCTAATCCCAGTTTGAGTCCTAGCTATCGTGTTTCAGCGGTTGTAAAGTTACTTTCGTTGTTTATTTTTGTTGCAATTATGGCTTTTTACAGCTTAATTGGAGTTTAACTTTATTTGGTATAGTGCTTTAACACGCTTTACGCCGTGTGCCTATTAACTTGGGTTAATCGTATGACCGCGGTGGCTGGCACGAAATTTACCAACCCTGATTAATATGGCTTAGTCAAACTTTCGTTTATGGCTTAATTTTTATCACTGCTGTCTCCCGTGGGGGTGTGGCTGTGCAAGGTGTCGTGAGCTACGGATGTGTGCTTGATACCAGCTCCTCTTAGTCTTATTAACTTGGGGGGCATTTTCACTGGGGTGCGGATGCTTGCATGTGTAAGTCTATTAAGGGTTAATAGGAAGGCTGGGACCAAACCTGTATGTTTATGGAGTTAATATAYTCATCTAGGCATTTTCAGTGCCTTGCTTTGCTGTTTAAGCTACATCAAC